TTTAATTTTTATTTGAAATGTATTCTATTGTGAAATAAAAAAAGTATCACGACGTGTGTATCTAGGGAATAGTCGCTTCAAAGTGAATTTTCCCTAGATACATTTTTTATAAAATAATCCATTAAACATAAAAATTTATGCGAAATGCTTTTCGATTTCTAGAATGTCCAATATATGTTTTACGTCTTCTATACGAAAATGATTCATTTTCATAAGATCTTCTTGACTGTTATTCAAAAGGTCTAATAATGTATGTATATTGGACCTTTTGAGGCAGTTATAGATCCTGGGGGGCAATTCTGATTGGTCAATAAAAATATATTTCAATGCTATTTCCTTTTTATTTTTTCTTGGTTTAGGCAATCCACCATGAAAGGTAAAAAGGGGTAAAGGTATTTTGTGTTGATTGTTTTCTAAATGGAAGTTTTCTTCTTCTGCATGTAAAAAAGGAATTAATAAGTCAATCAAATTTCGGGAGGCCTCGTGAAGTGCTTCTTTAGGAGTTAAACTTCCATTTGTCCATATTTCGAGAAAAAGTATCTCTTGTTTTTCATTCCCATTCGCATAAGAATGAATACTATAATTTGCATTTCGAACAGGCATGAATACAGCATCTATAGGATAACCTCCATCTTGAAAGTTGTTTGGCGTTTTTATACGATATCCACGATTCCGCTCGATTTGTAATTCAATACACAAATTAATTGGTTCTGTTAGGTTAGCTATATGCTGTGTATTATCAACGATTTCCACTGAAGGCGATAAGATGATATCTTGAGCAGTTATATATCCAGGACCATTGAAACAAATAGACGCATCACAAGTTCCATACAGATTGCTTCTCAATACAATTTCTTTCAAATTCATTAAAATTTCATGTACGGATTCTTGAATTCCTACTATGGTAGAATATTCATGCGGTATTTTCTCAGATTTTGCACGTGTAATACATGTTCCTTCTATTTCTCCAAGCAAAACTCTTCGCATTGCAATGCCTATTGTATCGGCTTGCCCTTTCATAAGTGGAGCTAGAATAAAACGTCCATAATAAAGACGCTTACTGTCTACTCGTGATTCAACACACTTCCACTGTAGTGTTTCGGTGGATACTCTTACTTTCTCGTGAACCATAGTAATATTGTTTGATCAAATCATTAAATTATTTATTTCTCTTGTCTCTTGAAATATCTTCAATATTTCTTTTTACACACGTCTCTTTTTAGGGGGTCTACAGCCATTATGTGGCATCGGGGTTACGTCTCGTATGAAACTTAATAATATACCACTTCTACGAATAGCTCTTAATGCCGCATCTCTTCCAAGACCCGGGCCTTTTATCATGACTTCTGCTCGTTGCATACCTTGATCTACTACTGCCCGAATAGCATTTCCTGCTGCGGTTTGAGCGGCAAATGGTGTCCCTCTTCTTGTACCCTTGAATCCGCAAGTACCGGCGGAGGACCAAGAAATTACCCGACCACGGACATCTGTAACAGTTACAATAGTATTGTTGAAACTTGCTTGAACATGAATAACTCCTTTTGGTATTCTACGTGCATTTTTACGTGAACCAATACGTCTATTCTTTCGTGAACCGGTTCTTGGTGTGGGTTTTGCCATATTTTAGCATCTCGTAAATATAAGTTAGAGAGGTATGGATATATCCATTTCATGTTAAAACAGATCCTTTCTTTTTATTTATTTGTACGTTTGGTCCTTTAGATTTATGGAGACTCTTTTCGAAAGATTATCCTTGTCTTTGTTTATGTTTCGGATTGGAACAAATTACTATAATTCGTCCCCGCCTACGGATCAATCGACATTTTTCACAAATTTTACGAACAGAGGCTCTTATTTTCATATTTGTCATTCCTTAACTTAACTATGAATGGAAGAAACTAAGTTTCTTGAAACTTTGAATTTATCTCCCTGAAATGGATGTTGAAATTGAAAAAAAAAAATTATTCGAATTTTTGTTTCGGAATCTATAAATTATACGTTTTCCGATTGAATCATAACAACTTCTTTCAATTTTGATTCTATTTCCTGGTAATATTAGGTAAAAAAAAAATATGTTGAATCCTTCCGGAAACAGAACTTAGAATCATATTTGGACTATTCAAACGAATCCAGTATATACCATTGGGAAGTAATTCAGTAATTAAACCTTCGTGAATCCACTTAAGTTCTTTCATTTCGGGTAAAATCCCTTGAAGTATCAACGAATATTGCAGGGGTTATATTAGAAAATAAATCTGTCTTTTATCTTTTTTTCACCAATATGAAAGTTCTGCTTTCCCATAGAATTTGATATCAGAAGGATTACCATATATAACACAAAATTTCTCCACCGATTTGTTCTAGTCGAGCCTCCCGGTCTGTCATTATACCCCGAGAAGTAGAAAGAATTACAATCCCCATTCCGCCCAAAATTCTAGGAATTCGTTGATAGTTCGAATAGATTCGTAGACCGGGTCGACTGATTCGTTTTAAATTTAAAGCAGTTCTATATGGACCTATCCTATTCCTTCTATGTCGTAGGGTTAAAACAAAAAAATATTTATTGCTTTCCTGATGTTTTCTCATGTTTTCAATAAAACCTTCTCGTAAAAGTATTTTAACAATGTTTTCAGTAATGTTAGTAGATGGTACTCGAACTGTTCTTTTTTTTTTCATGTCAGCATTTCGTATAGAGGTTATTATGTCAGCAATAGTGTCTTTACTCATGATAAACTAAGATTTTTGTTGTACCTGAATTTTGATATAATCAGCATGCTTTTTTTATTTTTTTTTTCTGAATTATTCAATCTTTATGAATTATGAAAGGCATATACGTAAGACATAAACAATCTACTAATTAATTGAATTGATTTCGTTCAAATTCTAATAATATAATTATGGGTTTTATAATACTTCAGGTGCTAATGAAACTATTTTAGTGAAATTTAATTGTCTTAATTCCCGGGCGATCGCGCCAAAAATTCGAGTTCCCTTGGGATTTCCTTCTTGATCAATAAGAACTGCAGCATTGTCATCATATCGTATTATCATACCATTGTTACGTTTGAGTTCTTTACAAGTACGTACAATTACGGCCCTGATCACTTCGGATCTTTCTAGAGGTGTATTGGGTACAACTTCCTTGATTACAGCAACAATAACGTCACCAATATGAGCATATCGTCGATTACCAGCCCCTATGATTCGAATACACATCAATTTTCGGGCTCCGCTGTTATCCGCTACATTCAAATGGCTTTGAGGTTGAATCATTTTTTTATCTGTTTTTTTTTTTTTTGAAGCAAAGGGTGAATAAAAAAAAAGAAATGTTGTTTTTTCAAAACAAAAAAAGAAACTCGAAATTCTTTTTTATCAAAATTTTATTTTTGTTTTACTTTCCATTACTATCCCGAAATAATAAATATACTTCGTATAGGCATTTTTGATGCTGCTATTGAAATAGCTTTTCTGGCTATATTTTCTGCTACACCGCTCATTTCATAAAGTATTCTACCTGGTTTAACAACAGCCACCCAATATTCGGGAGATCCTTTCCCCGAACCCATACGTGTTTCTGTAGGTCTTACTGTAACCGGTTTGTCTGGAAATATACGTACCCATATTTTTCCGCCACGGCGCACATTTCGTGTCATTGCTCGTCGACCTGCTTCTATTTGTCTAGATGTGATCCAAGCGGGTTCAAGCGCTTGAAGAGCATATCTACCGAAGCAAATACGATTACCTCGATAAGATATCCCTTTCATTCTTCCTCTATGGTGTTTACGAAATCTGGTTCTTTTTGGGTTATAGTTGATGGTTCTTTCCCAATTCCATCTCTACTACAGAACCGGACATGAGAGTTTCTTCTCATCCAGCTCCTCGCGAATGAAACGACTAAAAAATAAAAAGTACATGTATTTAATGAATAATATACTGAAACACTATACTAAATTATAGGGTGCTTTGAAATTTTATCTAATCTATTAGAAATTTGTACATCTTGTTTTGATATATAACTAAATATGTATTTCTTTTATCGATTTATAATAAATTTTTATTTAGGGATAATGTTATAGATAAAGTCGTTTTATTATAAGGTTATAACGAATCTTTATTTTGTTTTGCCTTTTTCGGATCGACTAAAATTGAGAAATACAATCAAATAAAAATTTGCGCGGGCGAATGTTGACTCTTACTCTTCAGAATAAATGAATAGCTTTCTGGTTTGTTCCGCCATCCTATCCAATGAATAATTAGGATTCGTTTTCAATAGAATCTTATGTATTCATAGGGTTCTGTCGTTCCCATCGTTTCTCGATTAATGGTTAGGTCTTAATTTTACAACGGAGCCTCTAGAATGAAATTTGTTCTTGAGTCAACCCTCTCAGTCTTTATTGGCTCAGGGCTCTTTTTTTTTTTATATGAACCGATTTGTCTAATTTCTAATTATGGATTAATTAGTAATAATGCTTTATTACATTTATCTTTATGAGATGAATCATAGACCTTACATATGGGAATCATATATCGTTAATATTACTTTTCTCTCTTTCTCTCACCCTTCCATTTATCCGTATACTTTTTTTGTTTCGCAATTCATAATCAGATTCATAATCTGATTGGTTTTTCTTTTTTGTTTATGCAAAAAAAAATTACAGTTGCTACGATGATATGACCAATATATCTCGACTGGTTCTTTCTTTCTATCTAGATAATGCGAAACGATGAGTTGGTTATTAGTTATATAAACTATTTGTTCATATTATGTCATATAAAGGGCCGGTCCATTTTATCTTAATCCTAAAAAACCAACGAGTCACACACTAAGCATAGCAATTGTATCAAATGATTAATCTATTTTTTATTCAACCTTATAGAATTGTTAATTATTCATTTTTTTTTATTAGAGGATGGATAGAACTAAAGACAAGTCAAGTAAAAGCCTATTATTTTTCGTCTGCAAATATCCAAATTTTAATGCCTAATACCCCATAGATAGT